AGCTGCGGGTTCGAGCCCCGTCAGTCCCGACCTCGGATCTGATGAATTGATTGATTCATCTCTCCACCTTCTGTGAAGAGGATCTAATTCCCGGTGGTAGGATCCTTATTTCGTTTCGCATTTCTCATCGGAAAATAAGGAAATTTCAATTACTTCAATTACTTCAATTACTTCAACTAGTACCAATTGGTGGTGGAGAGACGTATGTAGGTTGGGACAATCAGAGGTATCACCATATTCAGGATTCCAAAAGAGACCGTATGGTTCTGGCTTTGATCGATTGTTCCTGATCAATCGAATGTAGTGGAACCTCAATTACTAATTGAATTTTTCATTGGGGACAATTTATCTCATCCAAATTAAATTGCACACTGGATTCTCAATGTATGCGTCCCAATCCAAAGAGGGGGATACTAATAATAATAATATAAATATGAAACAAAGATCCACTCCTCCTGTTCTAGTTCTAAGGAAGGAATAGAATCAATAATGTTTTTTTTTCTTCCTATTTCAGCGGTCCCATCAAAAAAAAAGAACAGAATCCATAAATAAATTTTTGAATTTGTCGGAATATTGGATCTTTTTATACCAGGACCCTTGGTTATCGCACTTTTCCGTTTTCGAAGAAGATTAGATCTTCAAAAAAACTTAGCTTAGAACTGAATTCGTTCCTTTTTCCGTTTGACTGTTTGGGTCTGTAACTAACGGAACACACCGGTCAGATGGTTGTATATAAGGAAGACGCTAGATTATAGAAACGAAAGAGTTGAGAAATTCAATCGGATTCGGTATGGATAAAAGATCTTCCTGTGTTATACTATTCAATTCTCGACGATGAATTGATTTGATAGAGCAGATATTGTTATTCATAATATTGATCCGATTCAGTATCATCAAGATGCAATTAATCCCCTTGAATTTACAAACTCTGGAGAAAGATTTATTATCTCTATGGGATTAGATCCCGAGTTATTCTGAAGCAAAAAAAAAAAAACAATGATGAGATTATGGAAGTAAATATCCTCGCATTTATTGCTACTGCACTGTTCATTCTAGTTCCTACTGCTTTTTTACTTATCATTTACGTAAAAACTGTCAGTCAAAATGATTAATTTAACTGAAACTTGAGTTATTAGTTCTTATCAATGATTGAAGAAATGAAAGGGATTACAATTCCAAGTCTTAAATAAAATGGGCAGACTGGATTGAATTAGCAGTATATGGATCCAATAGATGAGATAGTATGGTGGAAAGAACTATATGAACCTTTCTACCACACTATCTATTGTCTATTGTATTGTATATTGTATGAAGATATGGGATTTATATGGATCAATTCATAATATGTATGTACATATATGTACATACATATTAAATATATGTAGCACTCCGATTCTATTTCTTCGCTACACCCCTTCGCATATTTATTCTGATCAATCCGAAATAAGCTAACGTCAACTGCTCAAATTCGTAGGTTTGTGATTCTTTTTAGTATGAATCGAATCCCGGGATCTATCGAAACAATCAATGGAGGAAGAATAGTAGGGGCATATACAAAAGAAGCCCAAGTAATCCTTTTTTTTAGTATTCCGAAGAAATAATTGATTTGGTTGAGCCATTAACAGACGATCCGAGGAGTTCTATGGTAACTTATTCAGATTTGGAAAAGGAGTAGAGTCAAATATTTTTAACGCTTGAACCATGATACGAGATGAGGTGATAAAGCATAAAGAAGATCCCTAGGAGTATAAAATGGTAAGGTAAGTGCGCGATATGTGGATCATCCGGCGCAAGCAAGATTTTCTTATGCTTAGTACTTCTTTTGACAACCACTATGTATATGTCGCCTACAGCCGAATGTAGATATCGTATCTACGTAATAGCAGATTCATCAAAATGGAATATTTAGGAAGACTTCCATTGGAAAAACAAATTTCCTATCATGTATATCCCTTTGAATTTCGAAATAGGACCGCGGGAATGATTGAAATATTTGTTTGATCCAAAGGTTTTTATTGAATATTACTGTTACTACTGGATTTCAGTGGAATTTGGAAATGGAGATATTTTGATTTTAAAACGATTCGCAGGACGATCTATTAAACAATTGATACAATTTGATTCCTCAATTGAAACTTACTAATTAATATTAATTAGTAATACCCCTAGAGTCCACTTCTTCCCCATACTACGAGTGAAAGGGAAAATGTAAAGACTACCATTAAAGCCGCCCAAGCAAGATTTACTATATCCATGTGAATCGTGTCCCCTATCTCTATGAATATGAAGGAATTATTCCATTATTGATCACTAATAATAGTGGAATCAATGGTGCAGAGTCAAAATGGGATTCTGACTTAACTTAAGTCTATTGAGGAACCGATTCAATCCAATGGATCCACTCTAACAAGTTCCTATCTAACAAGTTCCTATATGATTTCTTCTGGTGAAATCGGAAAGCATTAAGTACAAGCAAGATACGCAGTTATCCCATTGGAAG